GGCTTTTATTGTGTCGCTTAAATTATATAGGAATTCTTGAACCCAAGAATTAAGAATAACAAGTTCTTCATTACTCAGAATAGAATAAGCACTTAGAATAACGAAACAGATTATATTTGTCGAGAAGTGCAAAATTTTATGGATATGATCCTCATCTTGTATCTTGATCAATTGGATTGTTTCTTTGTGGAGCCCCATACGAAACTTTTGTAGATGTCTTTCCGGGAATTCCTTTATCATTTCGTCCAAGAGGAATAGCTCTTCTAATTCTATGAATTTTTCTAGAATACTCTTTTCTTGAATATCATTCAAAAAAGTTTCGGATTGGCTAGTATTCCACCAATTAGTAACCCAAGATTCTAGACTTTTATTAAATGACAGAGAGATCCACCAGGGCAAAAAGACTACAAATATTATAGATGAAAGATATCGAAGGGGAATGGATGCGCTCTTTTTTGTCATTTTTTCATCTGTGAATCGGCAATGAACCCACCTCATTCGTTGACTCTATGCAATCTCATATTTCAATCAAGCATGAGTTCTATTATAAGGTATCGCGCCTATTAATAGAGTCCCCGCTTTTTAGTTGTGATTCATAGGTTAGTCCTTGAATCTAGTGTAGAAAAAATACAGAAATCGAAGAAGAATCCACTTTGAATTCGAATTCCAATGAAGAAATAAAAAAAATTACTGAAAAAAAAAAGGGTTTCGTTTTATGTTATGGCTGCTCCGTACACGTTTGCCTTGCTTTGGCCTCCCGAGGCGTTCTGAAGAAACTTTAATTAAGTAAGTTATGCTTAAGTTATGCTATAGCTATAGAAAAAAGAGGATTCTTGGGGTTTTTCCTCTTGCTGAGAAAGCATTTATTCTTCAGTTCATTTTTCAAAATACTTCAATTGGTACACGCAAGAAATAGGCCAATTCCGCAGCCTTTTGCTCAATTTCTCGTGGAGTCAAATTCTCATCAGTACGAGTCAAGGGAACGGCTCCCAGGCCTCTGATTTCCATATAAAGGACACGACGAGTATAAATACCCTCTTTAACTTCTATTCTAATGGACTGAATTTCTTTCATAAAGAATCGTAGAAAGATGCGGCGATTTTTTCCAGGAAATCCCCAACGAAAAATACACACTATTCCTTCTTTTCTATCAAATCGATCATAACCGCTACCTACATTCCATGTAATTGTGCACCACAAATAGGAACTAATAAAGAGACCCGCGATCCCATAGAAAGACATTACGATCCCTTGTGGGAAAAAATTTATTTGTTGAGACGGAAAAAAAGATATCAAATTCTTATCAAGATAACTAGAAATTCCAACCACTAAGAATCCTAATGAACCTAAAAAAAGGATAAAGGCCCAGCAGAAATTACTTGTTTTGCGAGATCCTGCTATAAATTCTATCCATATATATTCTGATCGCCAACTCATACATACTAAATCCAGTTGCATTTTTTTGGAATTGAAGGAATAACCAAAATCAATTTCACTTTACTTTTTTTGTTTCCGAAGTAACTCTCATCAACTAGTACTATTCTGATGTGAACTTTTAGCAGTAATTCATCGAATTGGTTAGATATAATAAAATAAAAACATCCCCTTCATATGATTCCCTATCAATAGCTACATACATATGGATAGATTGACTTGAATTTCAGACATGAGCTCGGATCCGGGCCTATTTTTAAAAATTGCTATAATTCATTTGTCTATATATCATGTTTACGCATGTATAAAAGCTTTTTCATTTAGGTTCGAAGAAAGCCACCTGTTATTGTTATACAATATTCTACTAAATGGATATCCGTGTTCGCTAAGTCTTGAAAAAAACTAGATGAGATTCGACCACATCGTATTTAAAAAATCTTTTTTTTTTGAACATGAAGAAATAAAGAAGCCATTGCAATTGCCGGAAATACTAGGCCCACGAAAGGCACAAAAAGGGAGGGTAAGTTGTTGAGAATTGTCATAGAATGGGCACCTCGATTTAATATTTGTACCTGTTATTGTTATATTGTTATAAAGATATCTTCTAATAATTCTAATTTATATTAGAATTATTAGAATAGTACACTAAGTATATCGAAGTGAGTATATATAATAAGTGCAAGCAATGTCGAACTAAATAAACGGACTTATCCATCTTTATACATGAATTAGATGTATGTATTATAATCCACTTTCTTTATTATTCTTACTTCTTTTATTTTTATTTTGATATTGTTCTTATTTTCTTCTTGGAATTTCTTTTTTAATAAAAAAAGAGTCTCTTAAAAATTCCCGAAACATTCGTTAGAATCCGACCCAAGAGCAGGGATTCTTAGAAAAACTGGGACTTCTTGGGAGATATAGAAAGATGCAAGATTCTATAGTTTCTATATTTGAATTCTATACATATACAAGAAGGGAACATGAAATTCGTTCTATTTGTCTTGCCTCCTAATTCTAAGGAGGAATTCACCGTTTATCTTGTTTTTTTTACCGATATTACTGA